TATTGTTTCGACCTTATTCATAGCATTCTCTATTAGAAATGAATTTTCTAATACTCGACTCCGTATCACCAAGGGCATTGGTCGTACACTTAAAATATAACCCATAAAGTGAAGGGAATGCTGGGATAATTTGTTTCTATGGACCCTTTCTGGTTGAGACCATACATAAAAATGACATTGCCATAACTTTACAAGATAATCTTTCCATTTATTCATCAGAAGAGGCCTGTCTTTTAAAATCAGAATGTATTTTCCTTGATATCTAACATAATGAATGAAGGGGTCCTTGAAAAGCAGCAGAATGCGCTCAAAATGATTTGAAACGATAGATCCAAGACCTTCCATCTTTTTATAGAAAATAATACGCTCCAGAAAGATTCCAGAAGATGTTGGTCGTAAATGAGAAGATTTATTACGAAGAAAAAGGAGGATGGATTCATATTCACATACATGAGAATTATATAGAAAGAGGAACAATCTTGAACTTTTTGGAATAATAAGACTATTAAAACTCCAACACTCATAGAGAAAGACTCGTAAAAAATGCACGAAGGGAGCGTCTTTCACCCAATAACGAAGAGCTTCAACCAGGATTTCCAGATGGGCAGGGTGGGGTATTAGTACGTCTGACACAAAATTTAAATGGGAGCATTCATCCTCTAAAAAGGGAAATATTGACTGTATTGATCGTAAATTAAGAGATTTTGCTATTTCTTTCCCTTCGAAAGAAGATACAAATTGAAGAAAAAGGGGAATTTCCGCAATATCTGCAAATCCCTCTGATATAATTTGAGAATACAAATTCTTATTGTGCCCCAAAAATGGATTTTGATTTTGGTTCGAATCATTGGGACAAATGCCCAAAGGGCTCTGTTGATACATTCGAGCAATTAAACGTTTCACAATTAGTGAACTGGATTTATTGTCATAATTGGCTTTTTCCAACAAAATGGATCTAGTTAAACCATGATCATGCGTAAGTGCATAAATAGACTCCCGAGAGATAAGTGGGTATAGAAAAGCATGCTCATGCTGCCGGGATCGATCGAATTCTAAATATCCTTCTAATTCTTCCATTTGAAACTCACTTAGAATTGAACTGAGAGTGGGGAATTCCTTGGGTTATCAAATGATACATAGTGCGATACAGTCCAGGTATTAGGGGAAACATAAAATGGATACCTCGGGGACAAGTAGACTTATGAACGGATTCTGTATCCTCCCCCCTTTCCTTTAAGCTTTACTTAAATTTCATTTGTTTGGATAACAAGATGTTTAGAAATCCTTTATTTTTGAACCTCGACTTCTACTTTTATTTAGAAAAAAAATGATCTTTATCCATATATTGCTTTTTCCACACATCCATCTCCAACCCCTAATGGGATAATAGCTAATCGAAAATATTCACATTTACAACTCATAAAAAACCGACAATCCACTCCTGGGTCATGGAAAAAGACCCGCCCACCCGAGATAGTAACAGATTTTTAACTTGTCATTTCGATCGAGGTTCAAATAAAGAAGAGAAACTCGTTGCTTTTTGTTTATCTAAAGTTAGATTTTTACTACGGGATTTACTGTATCTCTTTTATTCACCCGACCCCCCAACCATAAATTCTTTTTGTTAACAATAAAAATGCAAAGAAGTTTTTGTAGTGATCCCCCGAGCATAAAATATTCGCAGAATTCTCCAGTGTATAGATACGACATGCTGTTTTTTCCACTCATTCCTTTCAGGATCAGTCGCGGTCTTACAAAACCTACCAGTGGTATTGGTATCGACGAAGCTCTTGCTTCATAAAAATAGGAAAAAATAGCTAGCCGCGCTTAAAGCCGAGTGCTCTACCGTTAAGTTAGCAACCCCAATAAAAAAAAAGAATATGTCATCGACTCGTATGCTTATCTGCTTCCTCTTTGAGACTAAACATTTTTGTATCACACAAAAGGACTTCTGGTATCATAGAAAATCCGACGAACCCCGCACTTGCTTTTGAATGAAGTAAAAAACCTATCGAATGGAAAGGAGATAAATGGATCCCCTTACACACGACAAAATTCGATTTCTTCAACACGCCATTGTCAATAGAAACGTGTTGTATGTATGTATGTTGAAAAGGGTTTATTCTTATTCAATGGATATCCATTTATAGAATACTAATACAAGGGGAACAGGCAAGCTTAAACCCCTTTTTAGTATTTCTTATTATTTGTTTTGATACTAAAGTGAAAACAAAACTCACTCATCGAAACGAAAGTGTGTCAAAATTTTCTATTTTAAAATCCAATTACTTTAAATCTTTGGTTCATCTTTTTTTCATTCATGCTATGACAGACACTATATGAATAGGAATCACTAAAATCAGGTTTTGTAGAACACCACATACTAATTAATAGTAAATTAAAGCTAAAAAATATGAAATTAAGTATAAATAGAACGGAGTGCACGATAGAAACAAGGGGATAAAAAGTTTTTTACAAGTTTCCCGGACCCTTCCCTTTTTCTATTTCAAAAACGGCTAGTCCTTTGCTTAAAGAAGGAGTTCCGAAAAGCCCCCCGCCTTCTTTAAAATATCATGAACAGTTCCTGTGGGTTGAGCGCCTTGTTCAAGAAAATAGAGAATAGCAGGAACGTTTAAATGGGTTTGATTGTTTATCGGATCATAAAAACCCACCTTTTGAAGAGCCCTTCCCTCTCTTCGGGCTCGAGCATCAATTGCAACAATTCGATAAAAGGCTCGTTGCTTCCGTCCACATCGTTTCAAACGAAGTTTTACCATAACATTTCTATAGTTCGGGGTTGCTTTGTATTTGATTCCATTATGGAATCGTGGATAATCATTGGTTTGGTTAAGTTGGTACATAGTAAGTAATTTATCCATTTTTTCTTCTATTCGAATCGAATTCTATATTTAATATATAGAAATTCACAGATTTCAATTAGAATTCTAATTTTCAATTCTTATTGTTAATTGTTATTAACAGCATATATAAATAAGACCCAGAGTTTATTAATTAGGTTAATAAGATGTATAATAATTGTATTTTTTAGACTTTATTTGAATATTCAAATAAAAGAATGTATAGAATTTTATATATATAAATATTTTATTATATAGTACTATATAATAAAATAGATAAATAATAAATAGAGTACTAGAATAGTATACTTTCTGCTTTAGAAAAAAAATAGAATATTCTATCGCAATATATTTATTCTATATGAATTCTATATATCTATATTACTATACATCTATATTACATATAGATCATTAATAATAGAATCTATAGATATAGGTTGTTGGGGCGGAAGAACTCGAACCCTCGTTATCGGGGCCAAACCCCGTTGCCTTACCACTCGACTACGCCCCCGAGCGTATGGCGGGTCCTCTCGGCACCAATACAGAACAGGTATAGAGCCCCTAACACAAACATTTCCATATTTTTATTGACCTGGGACGAAAGGATTCGAACCTTCGCGTATCGGGATCAAAACCCGTTGCCTTAACCGCTTGGCTACGCCCCAGACGTATAAGGTGCGGGCAGGCAACACGCTATACGCCTCTTGAGCACCGACGTGGGGTCCGTCCCACCGGCACTTGGAATTGGGAGCGGGCTTTTCGTATACGGCGGCAAGGCCCCCCCGTATAGAGCCCCCGCCCGGGAACGTATTGTGTGGTTTTTTCACCACCATCCTCACACGCCCCCAGTACTGATATTGTCCAAAAAAAGAACGAAGAAAAAAATGCAGTACTCCCCCCACCGCTCATGTTATAGTATAACATAACCGATGGGTCTTTGTCAACACTAGCACAAATCTCTAGATCTATGGAATAGATTTTATGTACAATTTAACTGACTTTATTGATCATTACATAGAATTCAATTAAGATATTCTATGAAAATACGAGTCCTTCAATTCTCAAAAGAGAATAGAAGGATTTTTTTTATAATTTCAAAAAATCATTTTTGAGCTCTACCTTACTTTCTTTATTTTTCTTGTATATCTTCTATTAATAACATCTGAATAACTCAATCAAAAAAGAATTATCCCCAAGAACAAAAAAGGGTTTGTTATGATTAATATCTTTCATTTTATCTGTATCTATCTTAATTCTGTCCTTTATTCTAGTACCTTTTTCTTCGGAAAATTGCCCGAAGCCTACGCTTTTTTGAATCCAATCATAGATTTTATGCCAGTGATACCTCTTTTCTTTTTTCTGTTAGCCTTTGTTTGGCAAGCTGCAGTAAGTTTTCGATGAGCTCTTTACTTTAATAACTTGAATACTGTCCTAGGAAAATTCATTATTTATTCGAGAAAAAAATGCGAACAATTCATAAATAAGAAATAAGAGCGATCGGTTCGGTCTTAGAGTATGAAGAGCATAAAACCTCCACTCAAAGATTCAAACTCTTGGATAGCTTTCATAAATCTGGGTCACCCCATTTTACCCCTTTTTCATTGAACGACCCTATTCATCTTTCCCAATCAATATATAGACTGGACCCTTATTCCATTACAAATGAAATTTCCGCAATTTTTTTTTCTTTTAGTTCGAAAAACAACTTTATTTCTTGGTATCAAAGTATCAAAATAGGATACGTAGTCTAAAAACGGAGAATCTATTCTCTTTTTACCAAAAAAAGCTCCTGGAGATTCTATAATGCTTACTCTCAAACTCTTTGTTTATACAGTAGTGATTTTTTTTGTTTCTCTGTTCATATTCGGATTTCTGTCTAATGATCCAGGGCGCAACCCTGGGCGTGAAGAATAAAAAGAGGATTTTTCCCTTTTCTTCCTTCATTTTGAAACGTTTTTAGGACTTATGATTTTATCTATTCCATATCGTTAACTATTAAACTATTCCAATTCTAAAAAAAAAGATCAAGACATCAACGGAAAGGGAAAGAGAGGGATTCGAACCCTCGGTACGATAAAGTCGTACAACGGATTAGCAATCCGACGCTTTAGTCCACTCAGCCATCTCTCCCAGTTGTAAAGT